ATCCTATTATTTTGAAAAAATAGAAAATTAGGTAAGTGCTTTAGAACTATATGCATAAAAAAATTTCATTTAGCTCCTTCATGCTTACTATAACCAGTTATTTCGGTTTTCTACTAGCGGCTTTAACTATAACGTCAGCTCTATTGATTGGTCTGAGCAAAATACGACTTATTTAAAATGAATATTTGAAAAACAAAATCCATAAAATCAATCATTTCGGCGAGATTACTTGTATTCTATAGTTACTTAACGCGCCAATTGTCCATTCTTGGTCATTGAGATTCATGCCAATTCGGATTAATATTTAGGTATAGATATTACCTATTTTTTTCTCCTTTCAAACAAAATGAAATGATTGAAGTTTCTCTATTTGGAATCGTGTTAGGCCTAATTCCTATTACTTTGGCTGGATTATTCGTAACTGCATATTTACAATACAGGCGGGGTGATCAGTTGGACCTTTGATTAATTAACATCTCCTTTTTGAATTGACCTCCTCGTTTTCGTTTACAGGAGGTCAAATTCCGATTGCTGTACAAGTTACTGAATTTATTTCAATTCGATCTAAGAAGAAAAAAATCACGCTCTGTAGGATTTGAACCTACGACATCGGGTTTTGGAGACCCACGTTCTACCGAACTGAACTAAGAGCGCTTTCTAGATAAGACCGTAAAGAAAAGGATTCTCTTTTGTTTTGAATCGATCTCAACAGATCCCTCGTTACTGCTCTTTTGTCTTTTGAACAGTAATAAGTAGGGATGACAGGATTTGAACCCGTGACATTTTGTACCCAAAACAAACGCGCTACCAAGCTGCGCTACATCCCTTCAATTTCTCTACAGTGTCATTGTAGAGAATTCCTGTCTTGTTTTCCACATTGTTATTTTCTCCACAGATATACATAAATTTTCTGCCCATTTCGTCTTTTTGGTCTCATTTAACATATAATAGTAAAAGACTTATAAGAAATACAGGACCCACCGTAAAAGTATAATATATAAATTAGTATTTTAGGAAATACTCGGTAAGTAGGGGGTATTTTTTTCTTTTTTAATAAAAGAAAAGTCTGATTTACTAGATTATTGTATAATTCAATTTGAATTAGGGATTCTGTGTACAACTAGAAGAGGTCCTTAACTACATATGCATCTGATCATATATGCATTATTTTATGTATTACAATAAAAGAAGGAGGGTTTTGAATGCGAGATCTAAAAACATATCTCTCTGTGGCACCAGTTCTAAGCACGTTATGGTTTGGAGCTTTAGCGGGTTTATTGATAGAGATTAATCGCTTTTTTCCGGATGCGTTGACATTCCCCTTTTTTTCATTCTAGTTATTGACATGGAAAGGAATTAAAAAGATTAAAGATACAATCAAATATCTGTAATCCCTCCTTTCTTTTCTCTTTTTTCCCTTTAGAATAAGGGAGGAAAGAGAAAGAATCAAAACGGATTCAATGTCTGTGAGACTCAGATTCAAGTTTGAATTACATGAATATCGGAATGGGGTGGGGGTAGAAATGTGAGTCTAAGGCAAGAGTTTAGAAATCATTGTATTACTTATTATTTACATTTACTAAGATTTTCATTATTGATCTTTTAGTGAGTAACTTCTATTTTTTTCCTGCCTTTGTTTCAAATTGAAAATAGAAGAGTTGAGTAAATCAAAAATGAAAAGGAGGTTCATGGCTAAGGGTAAAGATGTCCGACTAAGAGTAATTTTGGAATGTACCGCTTGTGTCCGAAACGGTGCTAATAAGAGTAAGAGATCGATGGGTATTTCCAGATATATTACTCAAAAGAACCGACAGAATACGCCTAATCGATTAGAATTGAAAAAATTCTGTCGCTATTGTTCCAAACATACCATTCATGGGGAGATAAAAAAATAGAGTACCTCCTAAGGAAATAGAAAAAATAACATTATATATAACATATATAAATAAAAAAAATCCTATTTCTGAATTCTAATTCATTAATAGGATTTTCTGGATAAGGAATAAACAAACCATGGATAAATCCAAGCGACCTTTTCTTAAATCCAAGAGAACTTTTCGTAAGCGTTTGCCCCCGATTGAATCGGGGGATCAAATTGATTATAGAAACATGAGTTTAATTAGTCGATTTATTAGTGAACAAGGAAAAATATTATCTAGACGGGTGAATAGATTGACCTTGAAACAACAACGATTAATTACTACTGCCATAAAACAAGCTCGTATTTTATCTTTGTTACCCTTTCTCAATAATGAGAAACAATTTGAAAGAACCGAGTCGGCCCCCAGAACTACTGGTCTTAGAACTAGGAACTAGTAATAACTAGCCTTACTCTTCCTTCACTGGAATTAGAATTCCTCCTTTGAGTTCGGATTGGTACTTTTTTTTGCTCGAAAAATCCGAGAATCTAGATTGAGTTATCGTGTCGTAATATAAATACTAAATCGGAAAAGAATAAACTTTTTTATTGAACGTGTTTATTCATTTTGAATATTTTAAAATATTTACTCATAGTAATTTCTATCCTCCCGGAGTTCATTCTCCGGGGAACTCCGTTTAAATTATTCCGGTGGATTCTACTTCGTTTATGATCTCATTGGAAATCATGTAAAAAGAATTCCTATTGAATATAGCTATTTGTGCAAGTATTTTACGATTAAGAAGCAACTGTTTCTTATATAGATCGTGTATTAATCTACTATAACTATAAGTTACTCTATTTTCGCGAATTACTGCGTTTATTCGAGTGATCCACAAACGACGAAAATTTCTCTTTTGCCTATCCCTATCCCGATGAGCCGAAACCAAAGCTCTTATTTTCTGTTGAGTAATAGTTCGAGTAAGTCTTGAATGAGCTCCTCGAAAGCTTGATGCAAATAAACGCATTTTTGTTCTACGTCTCCGAGCTACATATCCCCGTTTAATTCTAGTCATTGAATAAATGAACCTTTGATGAATAACTAATTGATTTCCGTTCTTTCAGTTATTCTTTTCCCCTTTCCTAGTCTATTAATAACAAAACGGATTTTTCCAATGTATAAAATTAAAATTCCAATGGCTTTGGCTACTATAACCTCCCCGACCACCATTTTTTTAGATATTTCACTGCGAAATACGAAATTGTCTTCTGTTAGGTGTCTAAAAATAGAGTAAATAAAAAAAGAAGATGGGTTCCATCGTTTTTATGGTTACTTCTTAAACGGTGAGGTCTTTTCTATACACCGGAGCCTTTACTTTATGTTATTGGGAACTTGTATAGTTCCCACTCTTTGGCTCTACCCATGAATTATCCAATAATAGGTCTTTCACAATGAGATCTACCTATACAGTAACGGTATTTAATTATGAAAGTTAGCTGGGTAGCTGACCCTGTTAGTCCGTTCTTGCCAAAGTGGGGACCTAATCTTTTTCTTTTTTAAATAAGATTTCTTCCGCTTAATAGATAACCGTTTGCTATCAATGGAAAATTGTCTCTCACCTTAAATTGAGGTGATTGGATTTGCACCAACGAAAACCATAAATTTCATACACAATGAAGAGATATGATAGATTTTTTTATATAGTGGATGAAATTCCTTCTTCCATTCTATTTCAGCTCAGCGATACTGATCATTGATACTGTAAAAGCAGTTTTTTTGTGCCAGCTCACGATCTAAACGAGTCGCACATACACCCTAGTACATGTTCCTCGGCGCTGAGGGCATCCCCGAAGGGCGGGGGATTTTGTGACATTTTTGATTGGCTGTCTTGTATTTCTAATAAGTTGTTTAATCGTTGGCATGTTGAATCGTATACATAATGAATGGGCTGGTTTAGATTGATCCTAACCGGATGATTTGATTATGAATTACTTATATTTAAGAGAATTAAGAACCTCGGATCGGAGATTAAATCTCAAATCATGGATTTACGTGAAATCCATGTATGTTACATTATTTTCATTCAACTGCTACAAGATCAATAATTCCATAAGCTTGTGCTTCTGTTGCTGACATAAAAACATCTCTTTCCATGTCTTCGGATACAACCCATAATGGTTTACCCGTTCTTTGTACATAAACCCTTGTGATGGTTTCACGCAGTTTCAGCAGTTCTTCCGCTTCCAAGATAAATTCTCCCACTTGTGTCTCATAAAAACCACTAGCAGGTTGATGGATCATTACCCTGATGATCATAATAAAAGGTTTCTTTATCTCGCATGATGAAGCGAAGAGAAAAATAATAAAAAAAAAGATAGAATTGAACAACCGTACAGGCATAATTTGTGCATTGCATACGGCTCTACAATAAAATTGACCCTTACCCTACATTGAAGAAAGAGAAAAAAGGAAGAAAATCTATCAGACCTGGGGCAGATAGGTAAATGATCAAAAAGCCACCCTTCCTTTGAGAGGATTTCCAAAATACTATGATGGCTCCGTTGCTGTATATATTTAATTTCGTTGTCTGTGATTCAGCAATCCCAAAGTTTCTTTTTGATTCGATCAAAATCTTGTTTTCGCGCTCTTTCATAACAAAAATTTTGTTAAGAGTCTCCCGGTGTGAAAACAAAAAAAGTTTGTGACGCTGAACTGGATGGACTCCCGATAGATAAGAGAAAATCGGAAATCTTTTTTATCTCATACTACTCTCTCGATACATAATTTAACGTTTTGAAAAAAATTCTCATATCGAATTCGAAGTGCCATGCTATTGTTACTTAATATTCATCTTAATATTCATATGGCGAAGGCATAGTCTTCTTTTTTCTTTCAAATAAAAACCTCATTGGCGCCAAGCGTGAGGGAATGCTAGACGTTTGGTAATTTCTCCTCCGACCAGGAGAAAAGAACCCATGGAGGCAGCTAACCCCATGCATACTGTATGCACATCTGGTCGTACAAATTGCATAGTATCGTAAATAGCTATTCCAGGTATTACCCACCCCCCAGGAGAGTTTATAAACAAATAAATATCTTTGGTATCGTCCTCGATACTAAGATATACCATAAGACCGATAA